TTATTATTATATATTTGTTAATAACCTATATATAATAAAAGTAAAAAAAACTTTTATTAGGTAATATACCTATAAATATTATGGGTTAGTTGTTATAGATAAAAGCCTAATAACAGATTTAACCTTCAATTTGATCGTATAATCAGTATAAGAATTTTACTAAAGAAACACATTGTATTGAAATTGGCATAGAACTGTGTAAAATACCACATATTTCTGAACATTGTCCATAGAAAGTACCTTCTCTATTTAAATAAATAGATGATTGATTTAATCTACCAGGATATGCATCACATTTTATACCTAAGGATGGTACAGCAAATGAATGTATTACATCAGCACCTCCCACAACAAATCTTGTATGTGTTAATTCTGGCATTATAACTCTATTATCTACTTCTAACATTCTCAATTGTCCTAATTCTAAATCACTTTCAGGTACGATATATGAATCAAATTCTATTGATTCTTCATCATCGTTTATAAAATCTGGATATTGATAACTTCAGTATCATTGATGACCCTCTCCATATATTACTAAAGATGGATCTATTACTTCATCCATTAAATATAGTAATTTAAATGATGGAAATGCAATTAATATTAATATTAAAGCAGGAGTAATAGTTCATATTAATTCTACTAATGTTCCATGATTTATATATTTATTTGATATTTTTTTATTTTTAAAATTTATAATAATTGATATCATCATTCAAGTTACTGAAAATAATATAATTGCTAAATAAAACATAATGTTATTATGTAATTCTTCTAGTCCTTCCATTTGAGGTGTTGCATTATCTTGAAAAAAAACTCCTCATGGCTCAGGTGTATCATTATGAGTTACAAATATACTTTCATTTGTATTATATACTCTTTCTTCTAAAATAATTTGTATAGAATTTTGTGTTTTTTCCACTGGAAATAAAATATTATTAATATATTAGCCAAAAATAATATGCAATATGTTAAATGTAAAATTGTATATAATATACATATCTTCATATTCCAACTTCTTAATTAAAACTATTTTTTTTTTACTTAAAATTTTAATTAGTAAACTACATTAAGATAAAAAATTAATAAAATTATTAATTTTTTATAAATTAAGCTAAATGAGATAATCATTAAATCTAATATGAAAAATTATGATATATGTATACTATATAATAAATAGTATGTATAGTAATGTAAACCATCTAAAATAATAGAAGGATATATACCTAATATAACAGTAAATAAAACTAATACTATAAGCATAAAAAATTCTCTTCTATTTATATCTGGTAAATATTGAGATCAATATTTAAAGAAGATAGATCCTGCAAAACCTATTCTATTAAACATAAAAATAGTATAGGCGGCGGAGAAAATAATAGATGATGAAGCTAAAACACCAGCAATAGGTAATCTTTCGAATACTCCGTAAATAGACATGAACTCTCCTACAAAATTTAATGTTAGAGGTACACCACAATTACCTAGAGATAAAATGAAAAATAATATAGAAAATATAGGCATTATTTGAGCTATACCTCTATAATAAGTTATCAATCTAGTACCTGATCTATCATATAATACACCACCAGCTGAAATAAATAAACCTGATGATACAAAACCGTGAGCTAACCCTAAAGCTATACCCCCTTGTATACCTTGTAAAGTATTACTAAATATACCAGCTAAATAAACAGCAGCGTGTGAAACAGAAGAATAAGCAATTAATTCTTTAACATCAATAGTTCTAAGTGTACTAAGGCTAGCATATATTATAGTTAATACAGCTATTAGGAATACAATATATGTATAATATAAAAATGCTTTAGGTACTAAAGGTAATATTAATCTAAAAACACCATATAAACTTAATTTCAATACTATAGCCGCTAATATTATACTACCAGATAATGGTGATTCAACATGAGCTCTTAACAATCAGCTATTTAAATAAATAGTTGGTGTTTTAACAGCAAAAGCTATAAATATTCCAATAAAAATAAATACCTGTGTTATATAAACAAAATTTGTTTTTGTTAAAACATTAAAATCAGTACAACCTATTAAAGATTGCATAGTTACAATAGATAATAGCATAAATAATGAACCTAAAAATGTATATAAAAAGAAGTAAAAACTTGCTCTTATTTTAGCACTTGATCCAAATAAACCTATAAATATAAACAAAGGAGCTAAAATACTTTCGAAAAAGATATAAAACATTAATATATCTAATACTAAAAAAATCATTAACAATAATGTTTCTAATAATAAAATTATTGATATAAAGTATTTTACTTTATTATCTATGGATTTTCAATTAGATATTATAGCAATAGGCATTATTAATGTTGTTAATAGTATAAAATATATAGATAAACCATCTATACCTAAATAAAAATCATAATAACCTATTATATAATGTTCTTGTACAAATTGAAAGTATTTATTACTATTATCAAATAATAATCATATTATTAATGAGATAATTAATTCCACCATTGTAACTGTAAGACCTAAGATTTTTATTGCTTTAGTATTTTCATGTAAATCATACGAAAAATATGAAAATATTAAAAATATACCAAAAATAGGAAGTAAAACTAAACTTAATAATAACATAAAAAAAAAAATTATACAGATTTTTACTACATATAATTTATTCTAAATTTATAACAATTAATATGTTATAAGTTTAGAATAATAAGTAACATACTTTTTATAACTACAGAGAATATCCGATTCGAACGGATGTGATTTTTTAATCAAATAAGTTTCAAGCTTACCGCTTTAAACCACTCAGCCAATTCTCTTTAAACGTTTTTTTAAATTATAATTATATAGTTAAAAAACTAAATAACTATGATTCCTCGATGAATTGAACATCGAACACATCCTTATCAAGAATACGCTTTACCATTTAAGCTAAGGAACCTATATATATTATAAATATATATATATATATAAACAAGAGCATTCAGATTTGAACTGAAAACAGGAAGTTTGAAGCTTCTTATTTTGCCAATTAAACTATACTCTTATTAAGTAAAATTTTAATTAGTTTTTACTCTTATTAACTAAAATTATTTAGTTTTTGTTCGGAAAAGGAATGATTTGAACATCCAGGTGCAACGCACAATATTTAGCAAATATCTTACCCTACCAATGGCGACTTTTCCTTTATTTTTTTATAAAAAAAACACGAATTAGGCCGGCTTCGACCCGGCATCCTTTTCCTCGACAAGGAAACACTTTACCAATTAAGATTACTAATTCTTTTTACTATTAATACGGCCAGTCAGACTCGAACTGACACTCTTCGTTTGGAAGACGACGGGTCTACCAATTAACATATAGCCGTTAATTACCAAGTAAATAAATATATTAAGATTAATATATTTAAAGAGGTTTCGGGCTACTAAGATTCGAACTTAGAAGATCCTCAACCCAAATGAGGCGCCAAACCAACCAGGCTCTAGCCCGTGTACCAGAAGGGAAATTTGAATTCCCATCGTTAATGCATGAAATTAAAGTTCTAACCAATTAAACTATCCTGGTTTATATTCTTATCTAAGATTCGAACTTAGATCTAAATATTAGAAGTATTATGCTTTACCATTAAGCTAATAAGAAACTAGGAGAGAAGAGATTCGAACTCTTAAAAGCAAATAACTATTGAGTTTACAGCTCAACCCTTCTTACCAATAAAGGAACTCTCCTTTTTTTGATGTTTTTTTCTTATTAAGGCCTAAGGGGCTTGAACCCTCATAATAACGATTAAAAGTCGTATGTTCTACCAATTAAACTAAAGCCTCCTTTCCTTTATTACTTTTCTTTATTAATATTTTTGTTTAATAGTTATAACTATAGAACCTACCATAGCTAATAATAAAATAATAGAGGTAATTAGTAATCATATAGAATAGTTAGTATACATAACATTACCGATACTAGTAATATCAGTTATATCAACTAAATTACTATCTCAATTATTAGAAGAAACGAAAAAAATATCTACAGGATAAAAATTAGTTTTTGTGTCTGTAGTTAAATTATTATATGGTATAAATAAAGCTAAAATAGCCAAAATGGCTAAAGGTATATTATTATTAGTGTTACTTATAAGTTCTGAAACTCTAATATTAATAAGCATTAATATAAATAAAAATAAAATAGATACAGCACCAACATAAACTAAAAGATAAGACAATCCTATAAATTTGATACCTAGAAAGATTAAATAACATGAAATACATGAAAATAGCATTATTAAGTGTAAAACTGATACTATTGGATTTTTACTAATAATTGTAAATATACCAGCTAGTATAGATAAAATAATAAAAAAATCTAGGAATACAACTGAAAAACCGTTAAAAATTTCAGGGTATAGATAAGTATTCAATATAAAAGCAAAAATAATCTTAAAAAGAATTAAAACTAATAAATTCTCTGTTGGAATCGAACCAACATATAAAACCATTGAGTGTGATGTAGATTAAAAATCTACCAAATATAAAAATATATTTAAATTTTAAGGATAATACATCCCGTGCAATTTCCATTACACGAACCATATTTCGACTTAACACCAATCGAAGTCACGCATACGAAAATCGCATATCTAGAAATTTACAACTATTTAAGTAAAAAAAGAAAAGATATGCAACCAAACTTATTGCGCACACTTCTTTCAGCGCCTGACGAGTAGTTAGTACCCATCTGAGATAAAATTCACCGTGACGTGGTGATTCACGATTACTAGTAATTCCGTATTCATGTAGTCGAATTTCAGACTACAATTCACGATTAGTTATATCCAATTTTATGGGATTAGCTCCATTTTGCAATATTGCATCCCTTTGTAGAGGTATATGTGGCACGTCTATAGCCCACGTTATTAAGGCCATGATGACTTGTCTTGGTCCCTATTACTTTTTCCCTTTATGGAAAAATACTTTAAAAACAAGTAAAGCAAGGGTTTTCGTTAATTAAAGGAATTAACCAAAATCTCACGACATTAACTGAAGACAGCCGTGCAGCGCTTGTAATATTTATAATATTATTCAAAACGTGGTAAGGTTATTCGCGGATCATCGAATTAAATAACATACTTCACTACTGGTTTCAGAAACGGTCTAATGATTTCAATTTGTGCATTTCCGCCTTAGTCATGAGGTGGAGTGCTTACACTTTCGTTTATAAACTAAATCATTCTAGTTTATGGCACTCATCATTGTCTCCAAGGACTACTAGGGTATCTAATCCTTATCGCTGCCCAAGGCTTCGTCCCTCAACGTCAGTTTTTACTTAGAATATAGCCTTCGCCGTTACCCGTCCTACCAGTATCATAAAATTTTGACTCTCCTCTGGTAATTCGTATATTCCTACATAAAACTCTAGAATACTAGTTCCTAAAATAGCTTGGTATTCTGTCTAGGTACCCTTTATACCGATTAAAGATGAATAACACTAGTCTTCTACGTATTACCGCGACTGCTGGCACGTAATTTGGTCAAGACTTATAGATAAAAAATAGTCATTCTCTTTATTTTATCTAGAACTTTATATGACTTAATCATTTTTCGTTCTTCCAAGTTGCTGGTTCAGCCGTTTGGCTATTGACCAATATTCCCCACTGCTGTGCAATTATGCCCTGGGCTTTTTTCAGGCCCAGTGTGGTCGATCGACCTTTCAGTCTCGACTACCGGATCTTGAGCTAGATTTTCTCTACTACTCCTCCGGGATATTTACTAACATCTTAAAGCGAATTTTTATTTTTCTTTTTTGAATTATAAGGGATTTTTTCTTCCTTACTTTAAGGTAGTTAGAATACCTTTTACTCACCTGTACACCACTTCATATTAAATATAAATTTAATAATTATTAAATTTATATTTAATTAGACGTTCGATTAGCATGTGTCAAGCATTTGGATAGCGTTCATTCAGAGCCATCATCAAACTCTAATTAACTTAGTATAAGTAATTTATACTAGACTTATATTATCTTTCTTTTTTCTATATACCTTAGGTTTCATGTAAGCTAGTTCTTGTCCAAATATACAAATCCTAAATACAGCTAAATATATATTGTTTTGCCCGATATTTATTTTTAAAATATTTATTTTCTTCTTGTAAAAAAGACTTTTACCTTTATTATTTATATATTAATATATATCTAATTAGCTCTAACTTTTCTATTTTGTATATAAAACAATCATATATATCATTTTTCCTATTTATTTTCGTTATTTTTTTTTTAATGTAAATCTAAGCTATCTTTAATATAAGATGCAGATAATACTACAAAAACTTGTGCTTGGATAAATGCAATTCCTACTTCTAATACTGAAAATGCTAGTATAAATAATAATGGAACCAGACCTAAAATGAAATATATAATACCTTTTTTCATTATATTATATGTAAATCCACCTAATATATTTAAAAGCATGTGACCACTTAATATATTTGCACCTAATCTTAATCCCAATGATATATTTCTAGATAGATATGAAATAAATTCTATTAATACTAGTAGAGGAAGTAAACCTAAAGGACAACCAGATGGTACTAATAATGAAAAGAATTTTAATGAATGTATTTGGAATCCTAAAATTGTAGCCCCTATAACTATTGTGAAACTTATAGAGAATGTTAATATAAAATGTGATGTTGGTGCAAAACTATAAGGTACCATACCTACTAAATTATTTATTAATATGTATATAAATAATGCAGAAATTAACGGGAAAAACATTTGACCTTTTTTTGCATTTATTTGGTTTACTACAATACTAAATACAGTTGCATAAATTGATTCTACTGATAATGATCAATTATTTGGTGTAACTATATTATAGTTAGTTGCTAATAAATATAACATGAAAATTATTATAGTTGTTATTATTAAATATAAACCTATATTTGTTAAAGATAAATGTATATTACCTAATATGTCTGCTTTTATACTAAATAAGTTTCTTATTGTAAATTGGTCTAAAGGACTTTGATTTAAATATGTCAAATTATATATTTATGTTTTTTATTGTTTGTAAGTGAAATTTAGTTTTATATTTGTATAATAATTTTTATTATTATTATTACTCATAGTAATATTATATAAAGAATACCGCCAAATAAAACTTAGATTTAAATCTAAATATAAGTTTCAATCTGACTTTTTTTCTAAGAAATTCTTAGAAAAAAAAAAATTCTATAAATTAAGCTGTTGTATTTTTATTAGATTCTAATGTTTTTAAAAAAACACGAGTTCTGAATAAACGTACAAATCTTGGTAATATATATTTTGAAAATAGATATATTATTATAACTAATAGTAAGAAATTATATGTAACTTGATTTACAAAAAAAAATGGCACTAATTGAGGCATAATATACGTTTTTTAAATATTACAATACGAATCTATTATACTAAAATAAAATTTTTTAGGGATAAGGAGGAATCGAACCCCAACATAAAGATCTGCAATCAATTGGCAAAACCATTTGCAACTTATCCCGATAATATTATCATATTAAAACCTTAAAACTGATTAAGATGACAACATTCAAGATTATTTCTTAAAATTGATAAAATTTACCAATTATCGCAATAATCTTTTAATTTTTTTTTTTTATTTTTCAATAAATGTAGTTGAAAAAATAACATTTTAGACGAATACTTAAATATTATTATTATAAACTTTGTAAATAAACAAACAAATCTTAGTAATATATATTTTGAAAATAGATATATTATTATAACTAATAGTAGAATAAGTTATGTAACTTGATTTACAAAATGGTAATAAATGTAAATTAAATTATAATGTTGTACTTTGTAAAGGTAAGCTTACAAATGCATGAGGTTTAGGTGGACTTTGTAGAGATCATTCTAAAGAATTATAATTTCTATTAAATAATATTTGGAATAAATCAGAATAGAATTCTGGTGTTATTCAAGGATATCTTGATGCTACTTCACCTTCAACTAATTGTGCATAAACTATATATAAGAATAAGAAAGTAGCAACTACACTTACTATAGATCCAAAACTACTTACTAGATTTCATCCAGCAAATGCATCAGGATAATCACTAATTCTTCTTGGCATACCTTGTAAACCTAAAAAGTGTTGTGGGAAGAATGTAAGGTTAACACCAATAAATAATATAAAGAAATGTACTTTTCCTGCTAATAAATTATATTTTAAACCAGTTATTTTTGGTATTCAGAAATATCATCCACTAAATAATGCAAATACTGCACCTAAAGATAATACATAATGGAAATGGGCTACAACATAGTAAGTATCGTGGAATGCAATATCAAGAGATGCATTAGCTAAAACAACACCACTTAACCCACCTATAGTGAACATAACTACAAACCCTAATGCAAATAACATTGGAGGTGTTAAGTAGATAGTTCCACCATAAACAGTAGCTAATCAACTGAATATTTTAATACCAGTAGGTACAGCTATTATTAAAGTAGCGGCTGTGAAGTAAGCTCTTGTATCAACATCTAAACCAACTGTATACATATGATGGCTTCAAACTACAAAACCTAATACTCCAATAGACATCATAGCATAAACCATACCTAAATAACCAAATACGTTTTTATTTGAACCTGTTGATATAGTAGTACTTATTATACCAAAACCTGGTATAATTAATATATAAACTTCTGGATGACCAAAAAATCAGAAAAGATGTTGGTATAATATAGGGTCTCCACCACCTGCTACTTCAAAGAATGATGTATTAAAATTTCTATCTGTTAACACCATTGTAAGACCTCCGGCTAAAACAGGTAAAGATAATAATAATAATACAGCTGTTATTAATACTGCTCATCCAAATAAAGCTAATTTATGTAGTCTTATACCAGGACTTCTCATATTTAATACTGTTGTAATAAAGTTCATAGCTCCAAGTAAACTACTTATACCTGAAATATGTAAAGCAAATATTGCTAAATCTACACTAGGTCCACTATGACTTTGTAAACCGGATAGAGGTGGATAAAGAGTTCATCCTGTACCTACTCCATTTTCTATCATACCTGCAAATAAAAATAATGCAAAACTAGGTATTAATAATCAAAAACTTATATTGTTTAATCTAGGAAATGCCATATCTGGACCTCCTACTAATAAAGGTAATAAAAAATTACCAAAACCTCCTATTAAAGCAGGCATAACCATAAAGAAGATCATAACTATAGCATGAGCTGTAATTATACTATTATATAATTGATTATCTGCTATGTATTGTACACCTGGTCCTGATAATTCTAATCTAATTAAGACTGAAAAAGCTGTACCAGCTAAACCTGCAAACACAGCAAACATTAAATATAATGTACCTATATCTTTAGCATTACATGATAAAAATCATCTTTCTTTTCACATAGTTATTTGTGTAATTGAACTTAGGTTAAATCCTGATTGTGAAGCTTTAGATGCTGCTTCTGTAGAATAACTTCTTAATATACTTTTCATACTTTATTTTTAATTTTTATTTGAGTTTTTAAAATTTTCCATATATAATTTATATCACCTTATTATATATAAAAAAATTCTTTTACTCTTTGCTTATGATTACAATAATCAGTTACAAATAATTTATTATATTACAAAATCATACTACTTAACTATTATAAATATTTAGTTAAGTATCAAATATTTTAAACTATGTTGGAGCGATTCGAACACTCAATAATAAATACCAAAAATTTATGACTTGCCTATTAGTCGACAACATAGAACTTGCCTGAATAAACAAGAAATATAGGTGACAAGACTTGAACTTGTAAAGTTATTCACTATTCCGTCCTAAGCGGAACCTGGTTACCAAATTTCAGCACACCCATTTGTTGCTCGAGATAAGACTTGAACTTATAACCTAAACATCTTCAGTGTTCCGCTCAACCAATTGAGCTTCTCGAGCTTTTTTAAATTTAATAAATTTGTATAAATATATTTAATTAAACTGATCAGTAAGATTTTAACTGACACAATTCCTTTAGAGTTTATCTATTAACTTATACTAGGTATAATATATATATATTTACTAGTAGAAATTTAACAATATTTTTACAAAATATTGTTTATATTCTATACAATATGGAGATATCAGGAATCGAACCTAAAATGACGAATTGCAAACTCGCTGTTTTACCAATTAAACTATACCCCCTTTTTTAAGACTAATATATATTGTATCCGAAAAACGATTTGAACGTTTACGATTAATATCAACGAAGCTTAAGTTCGTCCTGTCTACCAATTCCAGCATTCGGATATTTAGATTTAATTATAATGTAATAAATCGTTTTGAATCTTTTTTTTTTCTAAGTTATTAAATATATGTCTTTTTATAATAACAATAAGTAGGAGTAATTTAGTTATTAAATTTATACTTATAATTTTAGTTTATATTTAAAACAAATATACCTATAATTTAATTTCAAATTTAAGCCTAGTAAGGCCAGAGTGATTTGAACACTCATCTTAACTGTCATGAGCAGTTAGCTTTACCATTAAGCTATAGCCTTTAAATCCTATAAAAGATAGTACGCCTTTAAGATGATTCGAACATCTAACCGATATATTAACAGTATATTGCTCTACCATTGAGCTATAAAGGCATTTATGGGAGGATACCCTGATTTGAACAAGGATAAACTATGCCACAAATAGTTGTTTTACCCTTAAACTATATCCACCTTTATATATAGCTTATATAAGAGATATAAAGTTTAACCTACTTATTAATTAATTAATTTGTTTATTAAAAATATTGAGAAATAAGTGAGTCGAACACCTGACCATTCGCGTGTAAAACGACTGCTCTACCACTGAGCTAATTTCTCTTTAATAATATGCGGACTGAGGATTTGCACCTCAATCTTTCGGTCATGAGCCGAAAATGTTAACTATTACACCAACCCGCGTTTAACCCAGAAGAGATTTGAACTCTCGTTTTAACAGTGAAAATGTTATGTCTTAACCAACTTGACCACTGGGTCTTAGCCTAGTGTAAGTATTGCACTTACTTCTACCGATTACAAAACGGTAACATTACTTTTATGCTAACCAGGCTTAAAAAAAAAATAGATAGTTGTATATTTTAGTAAAATATAATTATTAGTACTTTATGCCTAAAGACTTTAAAATCCGTACAGCTAAAGCCTAATACGTAATGTTTTATTACGTATATATGAGTATAATAAAGTAAGTTTCGTGCTTATATGCTTTCAGCTCTTATCTTTCACTGACGTGGCTTTCTTGCCATGCCTATTAATCATTAAAGGTATTTTAGTTAAAATACAGAATTAATAAACAACAAGTAAACTATAGGTCAATATACCCAATTCCTTTCGTACAAAGGGGCTATCTTTATTTTACTCAAAATTCCTCTAGAAGATAGAAACCATACTGTCTCACGACGTATTAAACCCAACTCATGTAGCTCTTTAATCGACGAACAGTCGAACCCTTCATGATTCCTGCGTTCATGAGGATGAGCTAAGCCGACATCGAGGTGCCAAACCGCGCACTCAATTTGTACTCTCTTGCGCTCATTAGCCTGTTCAATTTGTTATAAAATAAAAAAAAAATTTTTTTTATCCACATTTTTCAATATGGTTCAGACTATGTTTTCATATAAATATATGTATATATATAATTGTATAGTTATTTTATGTTAATTTCCACTAACTCAACCTTTTATACCAAAAGAACCTATACGAGATTTAGAATTTAATTTTGTGTATTGTAAATTTGAATTTAAATTACCTTTTAATAATACAGATGATAGACCTTTATAAGAAGAATCAAAATTTAATAAATTTCCTTTATATTTAACTTTTTGTAAAGATCTAGATGCAGTATATCTTTTATTTAATCTACCTTTTGCTTCTAATCTAAAACCAGTAATATGTTTATACTTAAGATTATTAATTATATAACTTTCTAATAAATTTTTATTATCAAAATAAGGTTTAATATTTAAATTTTTTTTTTCAATTAATTCACCTATTACTACTCTTTTTTTTTGTATTTTTACTTTCTGTTCTATTTTTTTTAAAAATTTTGATAAACCTCTTCTATTTCTTGTAATTTTTAATAATAAAGATTCAGAAAGTATATTACTATTTAAATAAAAATATTTTAAGTTAATAAAGTTAAATTCAATATTTTTATTAAATAAAAGCTGTAATTTATTTTTAAGATATTGTAAATAAGTATAATTAAATTTAGATTTATTTATATAAATTAATTGTTTGTAATACATATATATAATTAACTTTCTATAGGATTTTTTAATAAGTTTTTTGTAAAATTTATTAACATATTTACTTATAGCTAAAAATTTGTTTATTTCATTTTTCTCATTTAATTCTCTTAAAATTTTTAAAATATTAGGTCTAAACATATTAATTCTTTCTAAGGCTTCAAAACCTTTGGTATTAATTTTTCTTAATTTTTTTAATAGAATTAGTCTATTAGCTAATCTATTTTCTTTTAGAGAAGTGATATCTAACATTTTTTTAAAACTAAATGTTTTTTTAAAAAAATTTTTTAAATATCTTTTTTTTAATTTTAATAAATAATTATTTTTTTGTCTATTATAGATATATAAAGTAATTATTACTTTATTATTTGTGTGCTTAAACTCACCTTTACTTAGAAAAATTCTACTTGTAGATATTTTTCTAAATCTTAGCGCTAAAGCTTTTCTTCTTAATTTACGTTCAACATTTTTATTATACAAATAAAAATAATTTCTAATTATTTTTAATGCTAATTTACTTATGTTAGGTATTAAAGGTAAAGTATTTTTATTATATGAAAAAATACTATTATCTCAATTCCTTACAGAAGAAGGAAAATGTTTTATAGTATCTAAGTTGTCAAAAAAATAAGGTCTATTTATGTTTGTTTTTTTTATAACAGATATTAATTTCATTATATTTTAATTCAAATATTTATTGTTTAATATTTTAAATCTATTTCATTAATATAAATATATATTAATTATTATTGTCTATATATATACATATATGTTTATGGTGGATTTTTAATTAATATATCAATATTTAGTCGTTGAACGTTCTTATTCGAAAATAAGTTTCGCTTCAAATTAACTATAAAATTATAGTGTTTTTTGAAATTTATCCACATAATTACCAATATTTATAAATATTGGGGGACTAATAAAAAAATCCCTAGCGTAACTTTTTCAAAAATACAAGACCTTTCCTTTCAGTATCTTGCGATCTTATGCCCCGCTTACGCGACTGATGGACTTGTAGGTCTAACAGTAAAGCAAGATTAAGCCATTAAACTTTAACAGTATAATTAAATATCATAGTATTTACATACTACAATTAAAAAATTCTAATTTTTTTAAAATTTTTTATACAACTATTCACCATATAGTCAAAATCTTACTTAAATAAAAAATATAAATATATTTAAAATAATAGTAACTGAATAAATTATAAATAATAAATAACAAATTAAAAATAAAATAATACGGAATATATTCCGTATTATTTTAGCACTTAACGTGCTAATTTTACTAATAGAATTTTGGATATACCCAGGTACTTTTTATGGGATCTGTGCCCCGCATAAACTGTCTTCCAATCAATCGAATGAAATAGAGTAAATAAAGGTGTCTCATGGTTGTTAAAAGCCTTTAAAAAATTAAATTTTTAAAGGTAACTACCTTATACACTTGGAATTCTCATATTTCAATCAAAATTAGTAACAGTAAAGCTGCAAAGGGTCTTCTCGTCTATCTAGAGGTAAGCAGTATCTGCACTGCTATTCCAATTTCACTGAGCCAATCATCGAGACAGCTGTTGTATCGTTACATCATTCATGCAAGACCGCATTTAACGGCCAGGGTATTCCGCTACCTTAGGACCCTCATAGGTAAGGCCGCCGTTTGTCGGGGTTTTCTTCAAAGCCTAACTTTTTAATTTTAAGCAAATCTGTTACCCAGCCGACACCGGGCAGACATCACACTCAATATTTCGATTTTTATCTTAGCAGAGTGCTCTGTTTTAAATAAACAGTCGTACAACACTATTCCATGCTTCCTCTTCCTAGGTTTAAACATATATTAAAATAAACAGGTTTAAACCTGTTTACTTTTAACAATATATGCTTATACTTGATAGGAATGGTACACCTTATCCCGAAGTTACGTGAGTCAATTTGCCGAGTTCCTTAATGATTGTTTGCTCAAACGCCTTCGTATACTCTACTAGCTTACTTGTGTTAGTATCTAGGTACGGTTGTTTTTATTTTCCTGAACTAATTTAACTTTAATTAGTTTTGTTAAAAATTTCATCGCATTATTTAAAAAAATTAATTATGCTTAGAAGCCGTTTTAATTAAATACCATAAGCTTAAGGCGAGATTTATCTTTTTCGTTACTCATGTCAGCATTATCGCTTGGATTATTTAATTTTTTAATCTTAAAAAGAATAAGTCTTAAATTTATCCAATGTTCCGCTACCCCATATATATTTTTTATATAAAACTATATATGGACAAGGTTTCGGTATATTATTTAGATCCGTTATATTTTCGGTGTGATCTTCTTAAAAATCAATGCTCTGTTACGAGATCATTAAAAAATGGCCGCTTCCAAGCCTATTAATTGATCGTATTCAAAGATACATCCTTAATTTCACTTAATAATAATTTTGGAACCTTATTAACTCTTGTTCTGGGCTGTTTCCCTTTTGACATACAACCTTATCGTACTATGTCCGATTTTTTAATATTCATCTTAACCCTTCCGAGTGCAAATACTCTCCGATAAAATCTTCACGATTCCCCGATATATACAAATTTATTTTGCTTTAACAAAATAAATATTTTGACCGAGATCACAGTTCTGTACCTGCTAAGATGTTACTTAAACTACCTACTAATATAGGTTTCGCGGAAAACCAGCTCAGCTAGTCAGTTTTGTCTTTCACTAACTTACCACTATTCTTCAGATATCTTTACAACGATAACCTGTTCGGACCTTTATAATCCTGATAATGGTAAGATCACTAGCCTCCGGGTCTAATTTTAGATACTTTCTCATTTTTTCATAATCGATTTCTCTAGGAACTTTATTACATTAATTTAATGTAATATTTATTCTTGCATCTAAAATTAACTTGCTGACCCATTATGCAAAAGGTACGCTCTTGTTATTTATTTAAATTTCACTTGAGCTGCTTATAAAATTACTATTAAATAAATTCCCTCACGGGACTATTCACTATTGCGTATAATACCATATTTAGCCTTAGAGGAAGGTTCCCCTTTATTCAAACAGATATTCCATTTTACTTATTTTTATTACAGGCTATTCTACCTTACTTCTCATTATATGTAGAATCTCGTTTGATTTATTTTCCTAAGGTTATTTAGATTTTTCCGTTCACCTTGTTTATTTATAAGATTTCTCTTAGTAAATTCTTTGGTTTATAGCAATTTATTCATAATAATCTCTTTTTATACTTTTGATAAATATATCAAAAAAAATATAATTTTTATACTAGACTTATATCATCTTTTTAATTTAAGTAGTCTTAAAACTGACTATTATTAGATTATATTCCTTTTTAATCTAATTATTTATTAATATATACTATTTGTTTTCAATTTTTTAATTGTAGATTATTTCCTTGTCTACTATCTATTTTTAATGCATTTTTTCCTAATTCAAATACAAAACCTAATGTTAATACTAAGAAAAATACTAACATTATTATTAATCCATATACACCATTAGTATATGCACTTACTATATAAGGATATACTAATAATATTTCTAAATCAAATAGTAAAAATAAAAGTGCAAATATGAAAAATGATATACTAAATTGTGTTCTATTCTGACCCAAAAATGAATGAAATCCACATTCAAAAGCACTATTTTTCTCTTGATAAGGATTATGAGGAGATAATAAGATATTTAATCCTAACAATATTAAAGCTAATATAGGTATAAATATAAAAAAAAATGTTAAACTTGTCATTCTCTATTTGTTTTAATTATTATTTGAAGTAAAAAATGTAGTAAATATGTAAATTTATAAAATTTAATAAATTTAATCCTTAAATGCAACTTGAAAATTAAAAAAATTGGAATTATCGTAGATTTATAATTTTTTTTTTAATAATTACCTAAACTAATCTTGATTACTATCACTATCTAAATCCATATCAGAACTTTGATCACTATTGTTTTGTTCGTTGTTATCAGAACTTTGATCACTATTGTTTTGTTGGTTGTTATTAGAACTTCGACTACTAATACTACTTAAATCTATATCAGGATTATATAAATTACCCGCATTTGCCATTACATAATGTCCTAAGGTTCTACCTATTTCGGCTGTATTTTCTTCAAATCAAGTTCGTGGGTAAACACTTTGATCTATAGGTATAGCCGCTGTTCTTTCTACTAGTCTAAGTGTATCTACTAATTCATTACCTCGATCTCTTCAAAGTTCAAGTAAATTACTTAATTGATTAAAATGAGGAAATGTTTCTATATTTAATTCTTCAATTAAATCAGCTGAGTTTTCTCAGACTCTTTCGTGTGCAATAGACATGTTTCTTAACATGTCTATATAAAAATTAGTATTGTTCTGGATTACACCTGAATTATGAAGATATAATTGATTAATACGCTCTGGTGTCAAATAACTAATAATATCCTCAATTTGCATTAAGTATTCTTCTCCTAAAATAATTGTATTAACTGGTTCCTCTATATTTCCTTCACTTCACAAGCTACCTATAACAGTAACAACAACTAATACAGTAAGATAAGCTACATACAAATCCATTGATATTCCAGGTGGTGCTGCCATAGCTAATCCTGCCGTTACAGGGTCCGCTTTTAATGGTCTAGTTGTAGAAAAATTTCTAGATATTAGTTCCTTGCTTCCCCTTCCAATGTATCACTTTATTTAATCTATCATCATTTCCACCTGTTGTTTCTATCTCTGATGTAGCTAAATCCATTAAACTGTTTTCTAATACTGTTATAAATGGAACTATTATAACAAAGTATGAAAAATATAAAGCAGTTGAAATTTGTCCAAATTCTATAAATGGAGATTCAACATGTTTTGCTCCTAATTGCATTAATATTAAGAAATTTGCAACAAAAATAAAGAAAGCTATTTTACTTAAAGGTCTAAATTGTAGACCTCTTAATTTTGATAAATCTGAAAATGGTAAAACTAATAAAGCTAAAATTGCAGCAAACATAGCTATAACACCTAATAATTTATTAGGTATAGATCTTAATATAGCATAGAATGGTAAAAGATATCATTCTGGTACAATAGCTGGTGGTGTTTGCATTGGATTAGCCATAACATAATTTTCACTATCACCTAAAACATTAGGCATGAAAAATACGAATATAGATAACCCTATAAAAAATAAAAATATTGTTATTAAATCTTTAAATATGTAATATGGTGCAAATGGTATTCTATCTATATTTCCTGAAACACCTAAAGGATTACCTGATCCGCTAGTATCGTGTAATGCTATTAAATGCATTAGTGCTAATGCAGCTAATACAAAAGGTAATACAAAATGTAATGCAAAAAATCTATTTAATGTTGCATTATTAACACTAAATCCACCTCAAATAAATTCAACTATGTCTTGTCCAATTCAAGGTATTGCACTCATTAAATTTGTAATAACTGTAGCACCTCATAAAGACATTTGACCGTAAGGTAAAACATAACCTAAAAAAGCTGTAGCCATCATTAGTATAAAGATTACTGTTCCTATAGTTCACACTAAAGTTCTTGGTGCTTTATATGATCCATAATATAATCCTCTACCTATATGTAGATATACTAAAAAAAAGAAGGCTGAAGCTGTATTTGAATGTAAATAACGCACTAATCATCCATTATTTACATCTCTCATAATATGTTCTACAGAGTCAAAAGCTTCTAAAACATTAGGTGTATAATGCATACCTAATGTAACACCTGTTATAATTTGTATTATTAAACAAAGAGCTAATAATGATCCAAAATTTCATAAGTAACTTATATTAGATGGTTGGGGTGAATCAATTAAATATGAATTCACCATTCTTAAAAGTGGATGGCTTTTTAAAATTCTCATTTATTTCTTACTTTTTTTTAGGCTAATATTTATTAAGCAAATTGTTAATTTTATATTTATAGTAAATGTTTAAATATAAAATTTGAAATTAGTAGTATGTTGCTTTTTTTAGTTTTTATTTTATCCATATTATAGTTTAAATGTTAGTCTAGATAAATTAGTTTTATTATTTATCTTCTTTAATTATTATTATACGTATTTTTTTTTACTATAATATGAATTATATATATATATAAATATATATATATATATTATATACATTAATTTATTAGACTTTTACCTCTTATAAATTATTAATATATTTTAATTTATAATCAATGGTTTTTATTATAAATTATTACTATGTGGAGTAATAAAAATAAATTTTATTAACTCGAAAAATTATCTTTTTTTAGATTAATTAGGCTACATATAGTAATAAGAATGCCATCATTAATGCAAATAATCCTGTGGCTTCAGAGAATGCGAAACCAAGTATAGCATATGAGAATAATTGTCCTCTTAAAGATGGATTTCTAGATACACCTATAATTAAAGCACCAAATACTACACCAATTCCTACACCTGCACCAATTAAACCTGTAGTAGCTAAACCTGTTCCTATTATTTTTGCAGCTTGAATCAAGAGAGAAAAAAATTAGAGTCTGATACAGAATCTAAACAAATAAACTTAAAATTTTTATAAGGTCTTATTATGAACCTCAATAATAAACAGAAATATATAAAAATAATCATACAACATCAACGAAATGTCAGTATAATATAGCTGATTCAAAACCAAGATGATGATTTTCAGTTAAATGGTAAGCTAACATTCTTCAAAAACCTACGGCTAAAAATGCTGTACCAACCATAACATGTAATCCATGGAAACCTGTTCCAAAATAAAAACATGATCCATATGTACCATCTGATATAGTAAATGATGATACTGTATACTCAATACCTTGGAAAATAGTAAATATTGTAGCTAAAATAATAGTATAAACACACCCGTATAAAGCTCCACTTCTATTACCTTGTATTAAAGAATGGTGTGAATAAGTTATTGTAACACCTGAAGATAATAGAATAATAGTATTTAATAAAGGTAATTCGAAAGGATTTATAGATTCTATACCCATTGGTGGTCATTTTGCACCTAATTCTACTGTAGGAGATAAAGCACTATGGAAAAATGCTCAAAAAATAGCTAAGAAAAATAAAGCTTCAGAAGCTATAAATAAAGCTACTCCCATATTTAGTCCTTTTTGAACAGCTAAAGTATGATTTCCTAAATAAGTTCCTTCTGAAATTATATCTCTAAATCATAAAGACATTGATAAGATTAAAGTTAATAAAGCAATGAATAAATTATTAATACCAAAGCTAAAATTTTGAAAAGCTAATACGGCACTAAGTGTTAGAGTTAATAATGATATACTAGTATTTAATGGTCAAGGACTAGGAGAAACTAAATGGTATGGATGAGCTTGAAAATTACTACGCACTAAATAAGTCAAGTATAAATATTTTATTCTCTAATAAGAATTTAACTAATTGAATATGTTATTATGGATAATAGATTACATAGATTTAATAATTCATCTGGTATTAGTATAAAACTAACTACACCTAAATTTATTATACTTAGTGTTATAGAAAAAATATTAGATATAGATACATCTAAGTACATGTAAGTTTTTTCATATTGTGATTTATCAAAATATATAGTTTTAACTATTGTTAAATAATATACTGCTCCTATAACACTTGTTAAAACCCCTATTAATACTAAGATTGTTTTATTATTATCTAATGCTGTTGTTAACACCATCTGTTTTCCAAAAAATCCAATTAAAGGTGGTAATCCTGCAAATGAAAACATAGTAATAGCTAAACATAGAGCTAATACAGGATTAATAGAAAAATAACCTTTTAATTGACTTATTAATTGTATCGGACTATTATTTTTTTCTGGTAAATTATTATATTCAGATATATTTGTATAATATAAATATAAACTAAAACCTATTGCAATTATTATTAAAAAAGCATTTAAATTTGTTATAATATATTGAATTATATAAAATATATATGCCTGGTATGAATCAATACTATGTACAATAAGAGCTAATAACATAAATCCTATATGTGATATAGTACTATATGCTAATAATCTTTTTATTCTTGTTTGTGTTAAACCTAAAACTGTTCCAATTATTAAAGATAAAAAACAACTTATAGATAAACTAGTTGTTCATGAATAATATTGTATAGCTGAATGTAATAGACTACTAGTATATTGTACTAATTCTAAAAGTAATACTAATATTGCTATTTTCCCCATTAATGCTATTAAAACTGTCACTATTGTTGGAACACCATCATATACATCAGGTGATCATCAATGAAATGGTGCAGCTCCTATTTTAAATAAAAACCCTACTGATATTAATAATAAACTATAAAATACGTAACTATGCACATATCATGTAGAATAGTTTATATATTTCTCTGAATCTGAAATAATAGAATATATACCATCTAGATTAGTTAAACCTGAATTTGCATATATTAATCCTATACCTAGTAATATAAAACATGAAGCTAAACCACCTAATAAAAAATATGTTAAAGCAGATCCAGTTGAAGACTCTGAATTTCTGTGCATTGATGAGATTATATATAAACTAAAACTTTGTAATTCTATACATAAATATATAGATCCTAAATCTCCGCTAGCTAATAATAATGATGCACCACTTATAAGGAATATTATTATTAATGCATATTCTATTATTGTGAATTGCTCAGATACTTTATTTATTATATTTACATATTGTTTTACTTTTTTAAATAATGTATCTATCATAGAAGTAGAATCTCCTATATATCTTTTTCTTGGATAAAAACTTGTCATAGATAATATAATACCACATACTATTAATATAAATATTTGGAATACTTGTGTTACAGCTGTTATATTAAATAATCCTCCATATAACCCTATTCCTTTATCTAAATATGTTATATATAATGTTGTATATGTAGATATTAAACTATAAAATATTATTAATATACCTATACGACTGTATAAAATTGATGTATCTGGTCTGTTGCTTAAACCATTAGAGAATAATAATAATAATAGAAATGTTAATATCATGTTTTAATTTTTATTTTATGTATTAGTCTAGTGATTTATCTTATCAATTATGTTATCTTTTTTATTTTTAAATTATTTAAAAAATTAAATTTTTAAATGGTTTGTTTACAAAGTATTTTAAATATATTAATTAAAAATAATACGCAATATTTAATGAAAAAACGTAAAAACTTTGTAAATAGTGAATATAGGATTTGAACCTATATTAATGTGTCCGTAGCACATAATTTTTCCATTAAATTAATTCACCTTATAATAATATTTTTTTATTTTTATTATAAATTAAAGATTAAGCTTTAATAAATTAAATTAAGTAAAAATTACTAGGTATTAAAGATAAATTATAAACTATACAAGGTAGTAATATAATAAATCCAATAATAATAGGTAATAATATAGTTCAACAATAAGACATTAATTGATCGAAACGTATTCTAGGAAATGATGCTCTTACTCAAATAAAAATAAATATAAGTAATGATGATTTTAAACCTAAACTTAAACTATATATTAAACCTTGAAATAAAATAGAGAATATATTTAAACTATTTTCAGCTAAATATAATTCAATATTAAAAAAGTACAGGATATTAATTAAAGAATCAAATGAAAAAAATGTTAAATAACCACCCAAAAATAAAATACTTGAAAATATACATATTAAAACAATACTTGCATATTCAGCTAAAAAGAAGAATACAAATATTGCTGCAGAATGTTCTGTCATAAAACCTGAAACTAATTCAGATTCTGCTTCAGCTAAGTCAAAAGGAGCTCTATTAGTTTCTGCTATTGATCCAATAAAGAATATTATAAATACTGGTAATAATGGTAAAACAAAAAATACTATTTTTTGTGCTTCGACATTAACAGTTAAATTTAAATTACCAGTTAATAAAACAACTAATAGTATAGCTGAACTCAATATTAATTCATAACTAATTAATTGTGCTGTACTTCTTAAAGATCCTAAAAAAGAATATTTAGAATTAGCTGATCAACCTGCTAATAAAATACCATAAGTAGATAAAGATGAAACTGCTAACATATATAAAATACCTAAGCCTAAATCTCCTACAGATAAACCAGGTCCATAAGGTATCACTGCATAACCTAGTAAAGCAAATATTAATGTTATAATAGGTCCTAAAAAGAATAATATCAAATTAGCTTGTGTTGGACCTACATATTCTTTTAATAATAATTTTAATGCATCGGCAAATGCTTGTAATAAACCATAGTATCCAACTATATTAGGTCCTAATCTACGTTGCATACTTGCCATTGTTTTTCTTTCTGCTATAGTTGTAAATGCTACTACTAATAAAGCTGGTACTATAACTAACACAACTTCTAATATAGGTATTAATCAAATCATATTTATATATATATCTATATTCCATATTATAAATATTTTTAAATTGTTATAAATTCTAATGGAATTTCATAAATTGCTTATATACAAGTATAATTTTTTTTTTATTTTAAGACCGATACGGTTTAAAACAAATAATACACATAATTAATTTAGCACATTTTCTATTCTCATTCTTGCTCTAATTGTTCTTGTTTGTTTTTCAGCGATATTTATATTATTAACTAATTCTAATTCATTTGCAACTTGACGTCATGGTCCAGATCTAGATGCTCAAGAGTATGTAGGATAATTACGACGGCCAATAGAATCTCCGTTAGATAAACCTTTAAGTACTCTAGAGATTTCGTTATTATAACCTTCAATAGAACCCATACGCTTAACTGCAAAAATATCAGTAAGAGTAAGTGTTCTTTCTGGATCTCTATCTCTTCTAACTTTTGTAATTACATTAGAAAGATCCTCATTTAAATCTCTTTGTCCTGATCGTTCTAATCTACAATATTCTCTATATTGTGCATTTAAATAATTAAAATAATCTCTTAAATGATATGAACGATAAGCTTCAAAAACAGATACATTTGCATCAAACATACGTTTACCTAAAGAAGATTGCATATAAATATCAAAAACAATAATACCTATTTCAGATAATATAAACCCGAAAGGTAATAAACTATAAATTATTCTTTTAAATAGAGTCTCACTATCCTTAATATCATCATGTTTTATAGCAAGAATAAACATAAGAACTAACAATTTTTTTAGAATATAAAAAAATAGTGCTATTAAAATAAAATCCTTAAATAATACATTAGAAAAATTAAAGTACAAAATAAGGTTGAATGATATTAATAATATACAACTAAAAATATTAATAAAATTAATATAAATTTTTCCCTTGTGTATTAGATTTTTTAAAACCATATCGGTCTTTTCTAAAAGTACTTTTTTACTTCCTCTCCTTTAAAATCTTTAGTGTTAAGGATTGTAAATATAATAACAATAAATAATAAAGAATCATCAATATTATTTGTTAAGTATAAAATAGATATGTAAAAAATAAGACCAACTAATATATATAAAGCATAGGATGTAACAACACCTGTACTTAAAATATTAATAGATTTACTTATATCTGTAATTTTTTTTTCTAAACCATAAGGTCCAAAGTTTTCTACTGATCCTTTGTCCATAATCTTTGTAGTTTGAGCACCTAAATCTAAAATAAGACCTGAAATATATTTATTATAGTACATTTCTACTAAGAAACGTTGATTGAAAAAGCTAAATATATTATAACCTAATTTAGATAATTTAAATTTAATAACTAATTTAGGATAAAACTCAGTAAAAATTATAGACAGAATACTTAGTGTAATAGTAAAAAATAAAGGTAATAATTTATAGATTGTAGGTACAGCAAATTCTGTATCTAACATAATTTCGTGTTTAGGATGTATAAATAAACTATTATCTGAAAAAAAATCTGAACCTAAACCTATAAAAATATCTTTAGTAATATAACCAAAAAATATAGAAAATATAGCTAATATAATTAAAGGTAAACTCATATATATATCACCTTCATGAGCACCGTGTGATTTATAATTAACTAAAGGTCCGTTAGGGTTAGTTAAGAAAGTTAAGTATAAAACTTTAACTGAATAAAGTGTAGTAAACATTGCACCTATAACGGCTATATAATAAACAATTATGCTAGATATATAGTATTTACCAAAAGCAGATTCAATTATAAAATCTTTAGAGTAGAAACCTGTCATAAAAGGAAAGGCAACTAAACTAAGAGAAGCTATTAACATAACTGAATAAGTAAGAGGTAAATAAGAAATTAAACCACCATATTTTCTAAAGTCTTGGTTATCTGCAACAGCATGAATTACTGCACCTGCACCTAAAAATAATAGACCTTTATAAAAAGCATGATTAACTAAATGGAATAATGCTATATTATATGAAGATAAACCAATAGCTATAACCATCATACCTAATTGACTCATAGTTGAATAAGCTATAACTTTTTTTATATCTTGTTGAAATAAACCTATAAGAGAACTAAACACAGTTGTAATTGCTCCTAATCATAGACACAATAATAATACTAAGGAACTATATTCTATTAATGGAGAAACTCTCATTAATAAATATACACCAGCAGTAACCATAGTTGCTGCATGTATAAGAGCTGAAACTGGAGTAGGACCTTCCATCGCCATAGGTAATCAAACATGTAAACCTACTTGAGAACTTTTAGCCATAGCACCAATTAATAAACAAATACCGATAATAATAACAACATTTTCACTATAGTATGGAGCTAAAGAAAAAACTGTATTATAATCTAAATTACCAAATGATCATAATATTGCAAACATACCTATAGTTAAAAAACAATCACCTACTCTATTTGTTAAAAATGCTGACAATGAACTTTGATTTGCCGCTATTCTTGTAAATCAGAAACTAACTAGTAAATATGAACATACACCCACACCTTCTCAACCGACAAACATTAGTAAAAAATTATCTGCCGTTACTAAGATAATCATCATAAAAGTGAATAAACTTAAATAACTGAAAAATCTTTGATTGTGAGGGTCATGGCTCATATACCCTATTGAATATAGATGTACTAAAGATGATACTATTAATACTGGTATTAACATAGATACTGTTAATGAATCAAAATTAAATGCTCATTTTACATTTAAAGATTCTGCATCTATTCATCTAAATAAATCTATAGTAGTTGATGATTGATTCAATCCTACTTCTATAAAAGCAAAGATTGCTAAAATTGTTGTTGTCATTACACATGTACATGTTATTATATGTGATCCGCTAACACCGACTTTTCTACCAAAAAATCCGGAAACTATTGAACCTAATATTGGTAATATAATTAAAGCTAGATACATTATTTATATTCTATTGCTATACTTCCTCTTAATCTATAAAATGCTACCAATATACCTAATCCTATTGCTGATTCTGCACCTGCTATAGCTATTATATATATAGAAAAAGTTTGACCTAATATATCATCAAAGCTTAATGAACTTATCAATATTAAGAATGTAATTGATAATAACATTATTTCAATTGAAATAAGCATTAGTATTATATTTTTTCTGTTTAAAACGAAACCTAATACTCCAATTAAAAACAAAATTAGTGAAAAACTCATTTAATATTATTAGATTAAATTATGGATTTGCATAGCTGAAAATTTTATTTATATATTATACTATATATAAA